ATTGCACTTTTTTAATAAAGATACGTTTAATTTTAAGAAAAGAAACTTATCAAAATTAATAAATCCTATGCCAGGAACCAGGTTTGAACTGGTGACACGAGGATTTTCAGTCCTCTGCTCTACCAACTGAGCTATCCCGGCCGTTGCCGAAGTATCATTCTTAATTTTACTAGATGACTTAGGCCTATGTCAACTAAAATAAACTCAAAATTAGTAAATTAAAAAAGTTTTATACCGGGAATTTCTTGGATCTTCGAAAAGAAGACTTTCTAAGTTTTAAAATGAAAAATTATATCGATTCTAAATCATTCAAATCGATATTTTTTTTTCTCATTTGTACGTGTATGATATATCCCACAAGACTTGTCTATAATAAGAAAAGAAATTATAGTTTGTAAAAGCGTAGGATGAATGAAAAAAAATAATGAATTCTTGAATAACTAAAAAAGGGTAAGGCGTCAAACATACTTTTTGGGGGGAGTAGAGTTGGGGATAGAGGGACTTGAACCCTCACGATTTTAAAAGTCAACGGATTTTCATCTTACTATAAATTTCATTGTTGTCAGTATTGACATGTAGAATGGGACTCTATCTTTATTCTCGTCCGATTAATAAGTTCCACCAAGGATCTATCAGACTATGAAGTGAATCATTTGATCAATGAATATTCGATTTTTTCTTAAACTTCGAATTGATTCACACCTTTTCTACTAAAAAAAAAAATAGAAATCGAGATTCAGGTCGTCATTTTTGAGATCGTTTTGTGTTACCTATATTTATACAAAATAGGTTTTTATCCTTCATCCTTTTTTATTTGAAGTTTGGATCGAAGGATTCCTTTATCAACACAAGGTAGTGAACTTCATTTGTTAGAACAGCTTCCATTGAGTCTCTGCACCTATCCCTTTTTTCTCGCTTTCTAAACTCTGGTTTGTTCGCGTAAACCAGGATTTGGCTCAGGATTGCCCATTGTTAATTCCAGGGTTTCTCTGAATTTGAAAGTTATCACTTAGTAGGTTTCCATACCAAGGCTCAATCCAATTAAGTCCGTAGCGTCTACCGATTCCGCCATATCCCCTTTTTTGCTTTGAGATTAGGATCTCATTATTATGTCTTTCCACTTTTTCTTATGCCAAAACTTTTGAATTCATTACATATAGATACTTTTTTTATTTCTTTGGTATCTTCTTTCATTTTTTTTTTAGCCCAATCATTCTTGATTTAGTCTAATCAACAAAGATTCTATCATTTTTGTATTTGCAATTCAATATGGTTATATATTACATAACATATATATGTTATTACTTTTCTCATCTTTGTCTTAAATTTTTAAAAATAGTCGAACGGTCAATTCTCTTTTTTTTTTTACTTCCATGAAAATAAATTTATTATTTTATTTTTTTTTTTTACTTAGAATTCTACAATGTGCAGCGGAAAAAGATTATAAGTCTACTTCGTAGATTTTATATTCTAATAACTCCAAAAAATTATATTCGAAATGAATATTCGAATATTAATTTGAATAATTCTATATTATTAGAAAAAAAAAATAAAAATAAAAGTATACAATAATAATAATAGCGTGAGGTTAGAACAAAAAAACAATAATTTCAAGTCAGATATCATTTAACTAAAAAAAAAAAGATTTCTGATCTAATTAAGAGTTTCTTATTTATAAACTAAAAACTAATGAAATCAAAATTAGAAGGTCGATATATTGCTATATTCTATTAATTAATAATTAAGGTTATGTTTTATTTATTTAATGATAGTCACTATTTATTTGAGCTATATTTTGTTCTAGAATATATAGAATATGATTAATTAATTCTAAATAGATAAGGAAAAAAATGAATAGAAGAGTTAATTGATACGATATAGTAGTTTAGTGAATTTGTATGCACGTGCTATTTTATTTGAGCCCGCTTAGCTCAGAGGTTAGAGCATCGCATTTGTAATGCGATGGTCATCGGTTCGATTCCGATAGCCGGCTTTTCCATATTTTTTCGTTTTTTACATGATTTTTAATGTACTTTCAAAATAAAAGAAGATTGAAAAGACTGATTTCAACTTTTCCCAGAGTTACCACTCCATTTATATTATGTCATATAAACTTCCATATAGGAATCTATATTGGGTAAAAGGATTAGACCTTTGCAAAATAAATCAAGAAAATAAAGGAAAATTTTTATGATTTATTTTATTTATTTTGATTTATATATATTGTATATACAATAATATAATCTGTATATTGAGAAGAATATATCTTCTTACTCTTTGTATTCCAATAGTTTATTGGAGTGGATTTCACGTCATTTATCATTATCATTTAGTTCAGTTTTAATTTTGTTTAGTTTTGTACAATTTAAATAAAAAAAGGAGTCTTTATGTCACGTTACCGAGGGCCTCGTTTTAAAAAAATACGCCGTCTGGGGGCTTTACCGGGACTAACTAGTAAAAGGCCTAGGGCAGGAAGCGATCTTAGAAACCAATCGCGCTCCGGAAAAAAATCTCAATATCGTATTCGTTTAGAAGAAAAACAAAAATTGCGTTTTCATTATGGTCTTACAGAACACCAATTACTTAAATATGTTCGTATCGCCGGAAAAGCCAAGGGGTCAACAGGTCAGGTTTTACTACAATTACTTGAAATGCGTTTGGATAACATCCTTTTTCGATTGGGTATGGCTTTGACTATTCCTCAAGCACGCCAATTAGTTAACCATGGACATATTTTAGTTAATGGTCATATAGTTGATATACCAAGTTATCGCTGCAAACCCCGAGATATTATTACAGTGAAGGATGAACAAAACTCTAGAACTTTGGTTCAAAATCTTCTTGATTCATCTGCCCCCGAGGAATTGCCAAACCATCTGACTCTTCACACATTCCAATATGAAGGGTTAGTCAATCAAATAATAGATAGGAAATGCGTCGGTTTGAAAATAAATGAATTGCTTGTCGTAGAATATTACTCTCGACAGACTTAATAAACCTAACTTAAGTAAAAAAAAAAAACTAAAAACAAGAGTTCGGATAACTCCCCTTCGCCCTCCTTTTTGATTAAAAATAAAAAGGCACTAAGGTAAGGGATTTTGTCGGGGAATCTTTTTCCTATTCATGTATCATATATTGGTAGGTAGATTTGGATCCCTTGTTTGCTCTTCCCAGCATATTCCATATCAAAGAAATTAGGAAATAGAGAATCTATTTAAAAATCAAAACAAGGTAGATTTTATATCTATTCTTTTTTATTTGATTTGATACATTATGGTCAATCACGTAAGATTGGTGAATTAGTTGAAAGTACGGAAAGAGAGGGATTCGAACCCTCGGTAAACAAAAGCCTACATAACAGTTCCAATGTTACGCCTTCAACCACTCGGCCATCTCTCCGACACCAGGATTATGACTGAGTACCTGGGTGAATAGCGAGTTATTCATCGTTTTTTAGATTATGGTTAATAGATACCTTTTTTTGACCGGAAAAAATTGTAAGTAGATAGAAGATTTTTTATTTTAATGAGTCCGCTTTTATGTTAGTTCGTACTATACAATTCCTTTGTTTGTGAGAAAATTTTCTCACAAAAGAAAAGGTAAAGGAAATCAAAAGAGTTATAGAATGGATTATTACCTATGCCAAGATCGCGTATAAATGGAAATTTTATTGATAAAACCTTTACAATTGTAGCCGATATCTTATTACGAGTCATTCCGACAACTTCCGGAGAAAAGGAGGCATTTACTTATTACAGAGATGGTGCGATTTGATTATCATTATTTTTTTTTCTCGCCAATTTGGAATAGAAAGAAAAATGAGTATTGAAAAAAAATCTACGCTTTTGAAGGTGAAGTTTATAATATAAAAAAGCAATCCCTTCTGTCATGTATCCACGATTAATGCAGCCTTAGATGCTTCAATTGTTAATTCTAGTATTGAGCAAAAGGTTTTTACCTATGGTTCCCGTATTACAGATCAATCCTACTACACTAATACAATATACGAATAGGAGGCATAGGGGAAGAAGCACTACGCCGAGAAATCAACAACACGAAAACTTTCTTAAAAATGATTCCTTTTCTTTCTTCTTCTTCTTTGGGATTGGGACTAATTAAAATGGTTGGAACAATAAACATCCATCTCGTTCGTACTTTGGATACCCGTATAACCATTGAAGACTGTTGAAGTGGCTAATTCCTGGAAATTTAGGGGCGTTGAGAACAAAGAAATTTTTAGAGTTTACTTTTTATTTTTATCTAGCATGAACCCACTTGGTAGTAAGAAAAGATCTTTTGCAAGAAGGTTGGCTAGGGATTTCTTGTAAAAACATTAGCCCCGCTTAGTTCATAATGACATCAAATTTTTCCATATATTAATTTTCATTATGCACCTAAAGGAGGAGCCGTATGAGATGAAAATCTCACATACGGTTCTGAAACGGAGACTTCGTTAAAGCGAACGACGACCGTAACGGATGTCGGCTCAATCTGAAGGAAATTATGCGGAAGCATTACAGAATTATTATGAAGCTATGCGCCTAGAAATTGACCCCTATGATCGAAGTTATATACTCTATAATATAGGCCTTATCCACACAAGTAATGGGGAACATACCAAAGCTTTAGAATATTATTTTCGGGCATTAGAACGAAACCCCTTTTTACCACAAGCTTTTAATAATATGGCTGTGATCTGTCATTACGTGCGACTATCTCCACTATAGAAAAAAAAGAACGAACAGCTAGTCAATTAAATACTAGAAACACAAAAAAGGGCTTTCTACATAAGCATCGTACAAAACGATTTTTTATCAGCTGTAGCAAATAAATAAACTTCATAGATCAAATATGAAGTGAAGACTGGATATGCCTAAATACTTTCTTTCTATGGATAATAAAAGATTTAAAAGATTTAATTGATAGAGGAAGCACCGTAAAGATCAATTGGAAAGGTTTTGGACCGATACAACAAGAGCTGTTTATTTATATCATAATAT